GTTTGGGGTTCTTTTTTTAACACCCTAATTCTCTTGTTTGTTGGCTTTAATACCATGAAATAAAATAGAGAAAAAGACCTTCAAGATAATAACCATTTTCGAGAGACAAACTCCAGTGAACCACTTTCCTCCTCTCTTCTTTTCTTCATTCCATTCATTCCCCCTTTGAAAAAAGAAAAAAATCTAATGCTCTAGTCTAATTGAAGACTTTCAACGCTCATGCTATTTGAAAGAGCTTTCAACATGGAGTGGAGACTCCATAACGTACACAAAGAGTAACCGCTCTATGAATATCATCCTAATTCAGGTCTTGTTCCGCACTTAAATGGATAACTCAAAGCCTTACCTTGACCAGGAAAACCTCGATGACATAATCGTTTATAGTCACTCACTGGAGGTTTGGAACCCTGAGTACAGTGTTCCGGGTGTAGCAGGAAAAGAGGCTGTACGTGAAAGGGTACTCAGACTAAAGTGCTATTTCTTGGCCATTGGATCAGCAAGGCTGTGATTCAGATGGATCAAGAGGTCTGTTTTGGACTGGGAAGTGCCGAAGAAGGAGAGAGCAGGCAGCAGTGGTGAAGCCGGATGCTCGAATCAATTTTATTTTTAGGAAGGAGGCGCCTCCCTCCTATGTTGTAAAAGGGAAGTGCAGATCTTTCTGCAACACTCTTCCGGCTTGATTACCCCCTAAGATAAGAGGAGGATATAGAAGCAGATTGAGTTGCAGGTAGGAGTGAGTCTACCCTGCAAAGCGGCTTCTCGCTTATCCCCATTTGGGAATGAGGAGATCCGACGTCAAGTGCAGGAATTGCTGTCGAGGGGGCGGGAGAGTCTCAGTCCGTGTTCAACGCCTGCTTGACTAGCTCAAAAGGAGGCAGCTGGAGTGTGTAGATGGACTTTGAAGCAGGGCCACAGATATTTCAAACGGAGACGGGATGGAAAGACTTTCGTGAGAAGAGATGGTAGGCTTGATACGGATACAGCTGCTTATCACCCACCTTAGAATCAACCAGTTCGACTATACCCGCCTGAATTCCCTCATTCAGGACAGATGGAACCAGGTTATGGATCTGTTCAAGTTGGTCGATCAATCCCTCCTTTGTTTCCCCTGCCTCCGGGCACCTTAGAATAGATTTGATTGGAAGGAGGGTGAGGAACGAAGACAGTGGTTTGACTGCTGGGATCCCAATCGGCCTGCATCAGCGGAAAATGGAACTATCGAATCACGGGTGACTCCCTTTATCGGGATGAGAGGAATTGCTTAATCGGCATTTCTGTCAATCGGCGGAAGACTCATGCATCCTGGGAGGGTACGACTTCAAGGGATGGACTCGATCGAACGGCCAACCACTTTCCATTTTTGTAGGATATTAAATCCAAAAGACCATTATTAGCGTGGAGTAGATTGGCCCGAGTGCGCAATACGCCAGTCGAGAAGAAATCCCATCAATGGATACGGTAGAGGAACGAAAGTGGCCGGCGGCGGTGTAGAGCTATAGCTATAAGGAACGAAGCTCACACACACCGGCTGATGTAGGGTGGGATAAAGTTGCCAATGCGAGTCACGCGCAGAGTTGGACACTTTTTTCAGCGTGATGCTGATAAGTCCACTCAATAAGATACAACTTCCGGGGCCTTATGGGGGCCTTGGTTTTAGCTACTGATGACGGGGCTGCATCGGGGACCGGAACAGGGACACGAAGCTGCTCCGTGATATTCCAGATGAGTTGAAAGACTATGATCCCCTCCCTTGACATCCACTCGCCCTAATGAATAAGCAGGAGAAAATCCACAAGCTTTTACCCGCACCATGGCCTGCCAAAAGTAGAATCGGGGGAGGCTTTGGAAGAAAGGTTCTGAACTAGAGAGGGACCTCCCTACCCCGCGACAGATTCACTAGAGGAATGTCAGGTTCTTTTTCAAGGAGGCGGTTGAAAGACCGGCCTTGAGAGGACATTCTCTTTCTTGAGCTTTCGTGGGTTACAAGATCGACTAGCACATCCAGCTTACTCTATCGACAGCCCAGCCAGATGAAGGATCAAGGAAATCGGGATCAGCTGCCTTTACTTTATTTAAGGGGGGTCTTGAATCTCATGTCATCAAAAGTAGGCAGGCTTTGAACAACCAGATAAGAATCAGTTCCACAAGGGCTTTCGTCCATCTTTCGCCCATCTATCTCCGGATGCAAGCATTTATCTTGAATGGTGCAGTTATCATATCTCTTAGGAGGCACTACCTCCAGACCTGCCCGACTTCCTCAACCTATCGGTCGAGTCACTTCCTTCCACTCGCCTTACAAGGACCTACTGGACTATCGGCTTTAGATAGTCATCTTCCTCCCCCCTTTTCACTCGCTTCCTCTCGTCTTTGAGTCGAGTAGCTTCTTTCCGGCAAAGCTTACCAATCCTTACACTCCTTTCTCCTATTTATATTGTTAGAAAGTGAGAGCTTTTACCTTCAAGGAAAATTCCGGTCCCTTTCGATACGACTTTACCTGGGATAGAGATGGAATTGACCTGCCCTCATAGATCGGCCTTACGGGTCGGCAGGGAGGGTTGTCTCCTACCCCCTGGGATGGTTCAATCAAAATACATACAGTAAGTTCAAAGCTTGGGCAGAACAGTATGAATATACCGAGTCGAGTAGTAGCCTCTCATCTTTGAACATTTTTTTGATGGACGTCTAAAGAAAGGGGAACCCCATGTACCGAAGGCTTCCTGCCTAGTAGTTATCACTGGTAGGCTAGGGCATCAGTAGGAAGAAGGAAGTCAAAGGCCGATAAAATGCGCCCAGATCTTTGACACTATGGGTGCTTGGCAGGAAAGGTGCTCTATCGTCCTTTTCGCTCTTGTCTTTTCCTACCGCTAGGGTTACGTAGACTCTGGAGACGAGGTCTTGAAGAGCCTCAAGTTCGGTTCAGTGTTCTCTGTTAAGGAAGTCCTCAAGTCTACTCTAGTCAGTAGTGAAAGGGAAATCTTCTCTGTCGATTCTGGGCTGCCTTTCTTCGATCCAAAAAAGTTGGATTGGGGAAAAAAGAGACTTATTTCAATTCTCTTTTCAAAACTATGAAAATACTATACGAGATAGTTACCGGCTTTCGCGGGACGTGCAATAGCAACCTGTCCACTCGCAATTCTTTTCACAGTGAAGAATAAAATCATAGCTTTCTGACATGCCTCTCCCTTATGGTCGAGCCACTTCGTACCTTTCCTTTCAGTCGAGTCACTTCGTACCTTTCCTTCTCTTAAGATCTTCTTTATATACATAATTTATTGATTCAGCTTTGATAATATCCTTATCAACCTATAAGACAGCACAAGGAGAAAACTCAATACATTCTACCTTCATCTTCTATCTTTGTTAGAATATTAGTCATATAACGATGATAGTCTTCCTATCTATTGAAAGCCGCTACTCTATTCGATCCAGCCTAAGGGAAGGCTACCTTGTTACGATCAAAGCCATGTTTCCCGAAGTGTGCCCTCTTCAGTATATATGGTAGGAGTTCCACGAGTCATTCTTTACAGGACTGGCCCCTTCCTCTCATAGTGCGTCTAGAACACCTACCCCTTTTCATAGTAAAAGAGTAAAAAAGATTAAATTAAATAAAGAAGGCCCCTGTAGATCGCCTTCAAAGCAATGCTCCACCAGCTTAGGCTTAGCACTTTTCCTTATCCTCTTACTAGCTAGGCAAAGACTTTCTCTAGATCGAATGCGACCGGGAAATTCCATCCTATTTATTTGATAATGATGAATGAGGATTTACGTACTATCCAAAGCTAACGAAATGAGTTGAACGATGTTCAACGAATCCCTAGTGGTCTTCGAACCTGCTCGGCTAAGCAAGGACGTAAATCTATAGTAAAGGAATCATGAAATGATTTGAAAGAAGATCAGATAGAAGAAAAGAGAGATTATAAAAGGAAGGCGTAGACCCTCCCTTTCTAGAATAAAAGGAAGGTGCTTCGACAGAAACTCCAGAAGGATTATGTGAGTAAAGAAAGTAAAGAACTAATAAATAGAATCTCCTTAGGAATTCTTGATGGAGACAGACTGGGAATGAAAAGCAAATTGATTGGAAGAGCTGGGATCATATGTGCTTATTTATAAAAAGGGAAGGGGTTGGTTTATAAATAGATCTTATTGAAATCTGGCCTTATTAGAAAAACAAGGATGGAGACTGATACAGAACCCTAGCTCACTGGCTGCGCCTTCTTTGAAAGAGAAAGGCTTGAAAAGAAGGCGTAATTCAGTGTCACAAAACTCATTCTATTGGTCTTTCTCTAAGACCCTCGGGCTTTGACTCATTGATAGCCGGAAGCTGTCGTCCTATGCAGGCAAGCGAGAAGGCAGCGTAAAAAGCAGTATCGACGGATCTACAGTGTTCTAAAAGCTCTCTATCCAATAGCCGCTTATGGCCTCTCTTCCTTCATCGATGTGCTTAAATTAGAAGAGAAGCCATAAAGCGAGAAAATACCCCAGCCCAGTATGGAAGAGGCAAAAGCCAGTTTCTTTCGTAGTGACGAATCACCAAAGACTACAGCAGTGTCTACAAGCGGGAAAGCAGCGCTCAATCCGTATCGACATCGACTAAATCCGTCTCGCGTAAACCTGTATCGACTACATCTGCCCTACCCTTTACTTGACTTGACCGGTCTTAAGCTTAAGCTAACTCTTTCCCGACTGGAAGGAACTCTAGAGTAGCTCCTTAGCTGCTAACTGGCTGGACAAGCGGCTCTCGTGGCTTTCTTTCCTTCTTTAGAATAGCCCTTTTCTTTGAAAGTAGTCCCCAGAGCAGAGGTGTGGACTAAAGGAATAGCACAAGCGCTAATCTAAGGATAGTTTTCAATCAATCCCTATAGGGATGAAAAGAGAGCGTCTAAACAGAGTCCTGTGGGGATATAGAAATAGAAACCCTCTCTTCGACTCTTCTGCTGATCGTAGACCATCCTTTGATTTCAAATCAACAGATTCATTGAGCAATTCTTGAGTAAACTAATAGAATTCAAAGAATTAGCGTAGTATCAGGACTCAAACTCCCTCTACAGACCTTCTCTCTGCTCGTCTAGCTTGCGCTACTCCTTTATCTTTCTCGATATAGTCCCCTGGAAATAGAAATGAGCTAGAGCTCCCAGTCCTTTCTAAGGTACGAAGTGGCTTAGTTGAACATAGTGAGACTAAGGGGCGAAGCTGCTTACTTGATAGAGTAAGGAATTTATACCCTTTGGATCGAACTAGGAATCATACATTCGCTAGCTGGCAACACAACTTTTACCACCCCAAAAAGATCTCAAGTGATTAGGCGGGGACAGGATTCGAACCTGTAGTCTTCAGATCATGAGCCTGATGAGTTGACCATTCCTCCACCCCGCTTCATCCATTCCCATTCCAAAAAGTCCTTCTTCGATCTGAAGGTGTGTTAAGCATATAGTCATTGTGGTTACAGACGGGTTCTGTTTCCGATTAGACTAAGAACCTTCCGTCTAAGAAACCTGCTTAACCTCTCCCCCCTGTCATGTATTGGCTCTCTCTCTCTTTCCGCTGATAGAGCAGTTTGCTAGTTTGCATTCCTCTATCTGAATCTCTAACACTAACAGGCGACAATCACCAACTTCATCACTGCCTTCTTGTGACACATCGATTGGGTTCCCACCCCAGCTCTGAGTTAACTATTTCAGAGCTCTATCCCTTTCTTTCTCCCAACGCCGTTTAGCCGGGTCTAGTTTTCCTCTCACCCGGAAGGTGGCTAACTCCTTGGTCTTACGAGCCGCTTACGCTAACTCAAGCAGGTACCGGGAGGGACATCTTAGGCAGTAGAATCGAGCGGTGCCGTTCAGTGACTACATACGAGTTTATGAATCAATGAAATTTCCTCTTCTATTGTAGCGATACGAACTCAGAAGCAATAGTAAAAGAAGCTTTCATTCCGGGGAGTCAGATGATTGTCTGGACTGGTTCTTTTGAGGGAGGCCTATAAATTGCACGGGTCCAAGCTTGATTGATTGATTCTTTTAAAACTAGCTCCTGTAACCAATCTCACCATTAGCATTTTCACCATTCTAATGGAAACTCAATTCTGTGGATTAAAGCCCTTCTTTAAAGAAGTCCTCTAACTAGATCAGCTAAGTAGGTAGCTTCGCTCAATTGATTCTATAACTCACCATAGCAAGGTAAGCTGCTCTGTCTGAGTCGTTACTAACAACCGAGAAGCCAGTCTCTCAGCTGATAGCTCATCGGATCATGCAGCTCCTGATCTGGTCATAGAAAGAAGGAAGTCCGAACTCAAAGCCAGTGTCTGAGCCAGCTGTCCTTAGTAGACTGGAAGCCAGATAAGGAAGTCTGGTCTAGCTCTCGAAAGTGGAAGGCAGAAAAAAACAAAAAAGGATAGCTGAAAGTGGGGAAAGTAGGGCTACTCACATTGATTTACAACCAAAAATCCTATCTTGAAAATGACATCTTCGTGAAATAGAGAAAGCCGCCCCGTCTCCAACTGAGGTCTTCTCGCCCGCTGCCAGGAAGATTCGATCCCAATGACCGCCTCGCAAGACCTCTGTACTTTTTTCTTATTATTGCCTTTCCTTATTTAATAAGGAAATCCACTTCTTTACTAGAGAGAACTCGATTTGAAGCTTTCATTCCTCTTCGGGTAGTTTGGTTTATCTTTATTTAGCTATTGAGCAAAAAGAGTTCGCTACCTTTCTGCGTAAATCTTGTTTTCGGGGGCTTTGCTGGCTTGCTGGCTAGCTCGTGCAATCAATAAAAAATGATTCGCGTTAGTAAGCTAGCTTTGTAAGCTAAGCAAGCCTGGTTCTCCGGGCACTAGGGTAGGACGTGGATCGACCATGACGAGAATGGACTTCTCCATAATGTAATAGAAGAGTCACAGTCCAGTTCCACGGGCTTTCTCCCTTCTCGACCAGACGAAGGAGATATGAATTCCATTCAGGCGGGTAAGGGCTTGGCTTGACCCTGTGTTCTCGGGTCGGAGGCGAAAACTGGCAAAGTTCATCATTCAGTGGTGGGGTGTTCGTAGAAAAGAAGGCGTCGCCCAACGAGTGGCAGATTTTGATGGAGTCTCGCTTGGATGCTGGGGAGATCCATAGATCTGGATAGAGTCCCCGGAATAGTACGCGCGCTAGCGCGCTACGGCTTACGCAGTTGATCGGATCAGATAGCCCTTCGGGCAACCAACCAAACCCGGCACATCAAATTCCATTCCGATCAACAACTTGAAGGTATGGCTGAGTGGCTTAAGGCATTGGTTTGCTAAATCGACATACAAGAAGATTGTATCATGGGTTCAAATCCCATTTCCTCCGGAACAGAAGTGAAACGGGCGGGCGAAATGACGTGAGAGAAAGAACCTCTTGGTGGAGTCCAGCCCCCCAGAATAGCACTACTTAGTGACTAGGAGCGGAGAGACCTTTGCGCGTTCTTTTTGTTTGATCGGCCTATCTTCTTTCTATAAGCAAGCTCCCTCCGGCTGTCCAGGGGCTGGGCGGCTCTCGGTTCTTGAGGGGGATTAGGCGGCAGTTGAAAGAGCTGCTCGAAAGCTTGACGAAGAAGCGAAAAAGGCCTATATATAGATTCTATTATTTCTTATTATATTATTATTCTATTTTTAGTACAAGGGCTTTTTACTAGTCAAGTGGTAAGGTAGGGCGCTATTCGATGAAGAAAACATCTTTTAGGAAAGTGGTTCAGGTAGCTCAGCTGGTTAGAGCAAAGGACTGAAAATCCTTGTGTCAGTGGTTCGAATCCACTTCTAAGCGGGCCAAGGGTCCAAAGGCCGGATTTTGAAATTCAAGTGCAAGAGTAAGCCAAAAAATGTGAGCGCTCCTGCACTATACGGCTTTTTTGCGTCGCCCTATCTTGCTGGAGGCATATTCAAAATAGATATATAAAATAGAAAATATATAAAATCTATCAAAATGGAAAAAAAGAAAAAGAAAAGAAAAAAAAAGAAAAAAAGCTGTTTCTTAGGTTCTCGCGTCCCTGTGCCCAAAAGGATGGGTGAGTTCGGTTTGAGTGTTCATCGATCGGGTGGATCTATATGCTCCGGGGTGGTGAGACGAGGTGTAGCGCAGTCTGGTCAGCGCATCTGTTTTGGGTACAGAGGGCCATAGGTTCGAATCCTGTCACCTTGATGTGAGGCATTCCGTCAGCAAATACTCAAATATGAACATCCATCGACCGTTACCACTTCCTCTTACTCGTGACTCGTATATGTACTTTCTATAGCAAGCACACGAGACCTATACTCAGCAACTTTGCTTAGAAACCTTTTTCCAGTTTCTTTATGCCCAGGCTCCCTTAGTTTTCTGATCAAATGATCAGTTATCATTCCTACAATCCGGCGAAATTCGGGTATATAAGTGTATCCTTATGGGTATGCAAGCACTAGAACAGGGAAGGACGACGTACTATGATACTTTCTGTTTTGTCGAGCCTTGCTTTGGTCTCTGGTTTGATGGTTGTACGTGCTAAAAATCCGGTACATTCCGTTTTGTTTCCCATCCCAGTCTTTCGCAACACTTCAGGTTTACTTCTTTTGTTAGGTCTCGACTTTTTCGCTATGATCTTCCCAGTAGTTCATATAGGAGCTATAGCTGTTTCATTCCTATTCGTTGTTATGATGTTCCATATTCAAATAGCGGAGATTCACGAAGAAGTATTGCGCTATTTACCAGTGAGTGGTATTATTGGACTGATCTTTTGGTGGGAAATGTTCTTCATTTTAGATAATGAAAGCATTCCATTACTACCAACCCAAAGAAATACGACCTCTCTGAGATATATGGTTTATGCCGGAAAGGTACGAAGTTGGACTAATTTGGAAACATTGGGCAATTTACTTTATACCTACTATTCCGTCTGGTTTTTGGTTCCTAGTCTGATTTTATTAGTAGCCATGATTGGGGCTATAGTACTGACTATGCATAGGACTACTAAGGTGAAAAGACAGGATGTATTCCGACGAAATGCTATTGATTCTAGGAGGACTATAATGAGGGGGATGACAGATCTACTCACGATCAACTAAAAGGAGAAGTCGCGCCGAAAGGAGCATATTGGTTCGAATCCAATTCGTGAGAAGAGTCCAAGCGAGAGACTATAACAGTCAAAAGGCCTTCGGCTAAAATACAAATAGTCATAGAGCTCGTTGTTTCACTCATAAAAGATGATGGATAAGCAGTCGTCTCTTACTATATTCCTTCCTAAGTAAGGAATGGCGGGACGGATTAAAGCAAGAATCCCTCAACCCCTTCGGTTAACTATATCTGCTCTAGGAAATAGGGTTGATTTGTGACAACTTTCGTCACCGTCTTTCTAAGTGGTATGGTAGGCTAGCTAGTTGACGGGCTTTTCACTGCGGTCTGGTTTCAAAGACCGGACACCTAGACACCTATAAGTATACTACTGGATTGAAGGCCTTTTGATGACGTTGGGATGATGACAAGTCTCTGCCTGCAGACTAACACTCTGGAGACTGCGGGTACCTACGGTGCAACCCCGCTTAGGTCGGAAGCCATCCCAGCCCGGGCGAATTGGGTCTTTGCATTAACTAAAAAAAGGATAAAAAGCGCATCAGGTATAGGAAGGACTTCTTACAGGAGCACAGGAGAACAACCTATATCAAGGATGGTAGCTGACTAGCACTAACAAGAGGGCACTGATGGGATGAGTTCCTTGATTTACTAGTCAAGAGATTCTCTGGGGAGCTTATTACAGATATATTTCATGAAATAGAAGATGAAAAGAAACCTACAGAGGTTACTAACCCGGCATTAGAAAAGACGATATCCACAATGTTTCCTTCATTTTTGGATAAATATCCTGATCTGATCGATGGGCGCATCAAATACCAAGATGATCTACCTGATAATGACTGATAACTATAGCAATAACTATAAAAAAAGTACTATCCTATTAAAGAATTAAATTAGAAAGGGATTCTTCTTAAATAGATAGAATAAATAGATAGAAAAGGCCTTCTACT